AACGAAGTGCCTGAAAAAAAAGGATTATTTTGATAGAATAAAGCATGTATTTTATACCTTCGTTATATTTAATAGAATTAAACTATTTCTTAAAGTATCAAAAACTTTTGTACCTCATATACTAAAATATAAAAAGATAAGCTAATAAAGCTACTGGGTTCATACCCCATTTATAAAGGTTTCAATCCTTTTCTTTTTAATTATTAAATTTTATAAAATTTTATTTTTTAATAGAATAATCTTAGGCACATTAATTTCAATTTCTTCTTACTCTTGATTTAGAATATGAATGGGTTTAGAAATTAATCTTCTATCTATTATCCCCTTAATAAATAGATCAAAAAATATATTCCCTGCTGAATCTTCACTAAAATATTTTATTACCCAAGCAATAGCCTCAACTATCATTTTATTTTCTATTATTATAATAATCAATAAAGCAGAATTTATCTCCCTAAACTATAATTATTTTATAATTATAATTATAAATTCTGCTTTATTAACAAAAATAGGAGCAGCCCCCTTTCATTACTGATTCCCTGAAGTAATAGAAGGATTAAATTGAATAAATTGTCTAATTATATTAACTTGACAAAAAATTGCGCCAATAATTATTTTTATATATAATATAAAAATAACAATATTTATTTCTTGTATTATCATTATTTCTTCTTTAATTAGAGGTATTTTAGGAATAAACCAAATTAGATTACGTAAAATTTTAGCTTATTCGTCTATTAATCACATTAGATGAATAATTTCAAGAATAATTAATTCTCAATCTATTTGATTGATTTATTTTACTACTTACTCAATTATTTCAATTAATATTGTAATAATTTTTTATTATCTTAATACATATTACCTGAAACAATTATTTAATACCATAAATTCTAATAAACTAATTAAATTTTTTTTTATACTAAATTTTTTATCATTAGGAGGCTTACCCCCCTTCTTAGGTTTTATACCAAAATGATTAACTATCAATAATTTAATTTTAAGAAAAATATTTATAATTAGAGCTGTATTAATCGTTTTTACATTAATTACATTATACTTTTATTTACGAATTACTTTTAGAACAATAATAATTAATTCTTCAGAAATTCTTCTTTTAAAATCCCCATTAAATAGATTTACATTATTTTTCTCTAATTTTATTAGATTATCAGGGTTATTAGCTTGCACAATAATATTTAATTTTTTTTAACTTAAGGATTTAAGTTAAATATGAAACTACCAGCCTTCAAAGCTGTAAACGGAGAGTTCTCTAAGCCTTGGCGGCTAAGTTTCAAAATAAAAATATTTACCTTTAAATTTGCAATTTAAAATCATAGTTGAATATAAAACTTGGTAAGAGAAATTTTATTTCGTAAATAAATTTACAATTTATTGCCTAAACTCAGCCATCTTACCGAATAAATGATTATTTTCAACAAACCACAAAGATATTGGGACCCTTTATTTTATTTTTGGGGCTTGGGCAGGGATAGTAGGAACCTCACTAAGATTATTAATTCGATCTGAATTAGGAACCCCTGGATCTTTAATTGGGGACGATCAAATTTATAATGTTATTGTTACTGCCCATGCTTTTATTATAATTTTTTTTATAGTTATGCCAATTATAATTGGTGGATTTGGAAATTGATTAGTCCCCCTTATACTAGGTGCACCTGATATGGCATTCCCTCGAATAAATAATATAAGATTTTGATTACTGCCCCCTTCAATTACATTTCTTTTAATAAGAAGAATTGTAGAAAAGGGGGCTGGAACAGGATGAACAGTTTATCCCCCATTATCAGCTAATATTGCTCATGCTGGGTCATCAGTTGATTTAGCAATTTTTAGATTACATTTAGCCGGAATTTCCTCTATTCTCGGTGCTGTAAATTTCATTTCTACAGTAATCAATATACGACCAACGGGTATAAAATTAGACCAAATACCCTTATTTGTTTGAGCTGTAGTTATTACAGCTATTTTATTATTATTGTCTTTACCTGTATTAGCCGGGGCTATCACAATATTATTAACAGACCGAAATTTAAATACTTCATTTTTTGACCCTGCCGGAGGGGGGGACCCGATTTTATACCAACATTTATTCTGATTTTTTGGACACCCTGAAGTTTATATTTTAATTCTCCCAGGATTTGGAATAATTTCTCATATTATTGCCCAAGAAAGAGGAAAAAAGGAAGCATTTGGTACCCTAGGAATAATTTATGCAATAATAGCAATCGGATTATTAGGATTCGTGGTTTGGGCTCATCATATATTTACAGTAGGTATAGATGTAGATACTCGAGCTTACTTTACATCAGCAACAATAATTATTGCTGTTCCTACAGGAATTAAAATTTTTTCCTGATTAGCCACCCTTCATGGAGCTCAAATAACTTATATACCTGTTGCTCTATGGGCCTTAGGCTTTGTATTTTTGTTTACTGTGGGGGGATTGACTGGAGTAATTTTAGCAAACTCATCAATTGATATTATTCTACATGACACCTATTACGTTGTAGCACATTTCCACTATGTTTTATCTATAGGAGCAGTTTTTGCTATTATAGCAGGGATTATCCAATGATTCCCTTTATTCACAGGATTAACATTACATAATAAATTTTTAAAAACACAATTTTTTACTATATTTATTGGTGTAAATTTAACCTTTTTCCCACAACATTTTTTAGGTTTAAGAGGGATACCTCGACGGTATTCAGACTACCCTGACGCCTACACTCTATGAAATGTTATTTCATCAATTGGATCTATAATTTCCTTAATTAGAGTATTATTTTTATTATTTATTATTTGAGAAGCTTTTGCTTCAAAACGAAAGGCTTTATCCTCTTTAAGAATAACAACTTCAATTGAATGATTACAAGCATTACCCCCCGCCGAACATAGATACTCTGAACAACCAATTTTATCAGTAAATTTCTAATGTGGCAGACTAGTGCACTGGATTTAAACCCCAATTATAAAGTTTTCCTTTCTTTAGAAATTGCAACCTGAAAAATACTTCTCCTTCAAGATAGCGCATCTCCATTAATAGAACAATTAAGATTTTTTCATGATCATACTTTACTAATTTTAGTAATTATTACAGTTTTAGTTGGTCAATTAATAATTAATCTATTTTTTAATAAATTTTCTCACCGGTTATTACTAGAAGGACAATTGATTGAAGTTGTTTGAACAATTTTACCTGCTGTTACTTTAATTTTTATTGCTCTCCCGTCATTACGCTTAATTTATATTTTAGATGAAGTTAATAACCCCTCAGTTACAATTAAAACAATTGGTCACCAATGATATTGATCATATGAATATTCTGATTTCAAAACAATTGAGTTTGATTCATATATAATTCCAACAAATGACCTAAAATTATTTCAATTTCGTTTATTAGATGTGGATAATCGAGTTATAATCCCATTTGAAACTCAAATTCGTATACTAGTTACCTCCGGGGATGTAATTCACTCATGAACTATTCCATCATTAGGGGTAAAAATTGATGCCACTCCAGGGCGCCTAAATCAAATTAGATTTTCATCTAACCGATCTGGGTTATTTTATGGTCAATGTTCAGAAATTTGTGGCGCTAATCATAGATTTATACCAATTGTTGTAGAAAGAATTTCACCTGATTATTTTATTAAATGAGTTACTAAAACAGGAAACTTATCATTAGATGACTGAAGGCAAGTACTGGTCTCTTAAACCATTCTATAGTAATCTAGCAATTACTTCTAATGGAAAATTTAGTTAAAGCTATAACGTTAGTTTGTCAAACTAAAATTATTTATTAAATAATTTTCTATCCCTCAAATAATACCTTTAAATTGATTAACATTATTTATATTTTTTACTATAATTTTTTTTATTTATAATTCAATAAATTATTTTTCTTTTTTGTATACTATTAAAACATTTAAGTCAAAAAAACATAACATTTCCTTTAATTGAAAATGATAGCAAATCTATTTTCTTCTTTTGACCCCTCAACAAATTTTAATTTATCTTTAAATTGAATAAGAGCTATATTAGGAATTTTATTTATTCCTTCAATATTTTGACTTATTCCATCTCGAATAAATATTTTATGGATTAAAATTATTTTAACTTTACATAAAGAATTTAAAATTTTAATTAGAAATTTTAATATTAAGGGAAGAACTCTTATTTTTATTTCTTTATTTTCATTTATTTTATTTAATAATTTTTTAGGGTTATTCCCGTATATTTTTACTAGAACAAGACACATAACTTTAACTTTAACTTTAGCCCTACCATTATGATTAAGTTTTATAATTTACGGTTGAATTAATAATACTATTCATATATTTACTCATTTAGTGCCTCAAGGTACCCCCCCTATTTTAATGCCTTTCATGGTATGTATTGAAACAATTAGAAACATCATTCGACCTGGTACTTTAGCGGTTCGACTATCAGCTAATATAATTGCAGGGCATTTATTAATAACTTTATTAGGAAATACTGGATCAATGCTTTCAACTTGAATAATTAGCTTATTAATTATTACCCAATTACTCCTATTAATTCTTGAATCAGCAGTTTCAATTATTCAATCGTATGTATTTGCTGTTCTTAGAACTTTATACTCTAGAGAAGTAATTTAATGACATCACATAAAAATCACCCATTTCATCTTGTAGACGTTAGTCCCTGACCAATCCTCGGGTCATTTAGAGCTATAACAATTATAATAGGTTTAATTAAATGATTCCACTTTTTTAAAAGAGACTTATTATTTTTAGGTTTAATTACTACAATATTAGTTATGTACCAATGATGGCGGGACATCGTTCGTGAAAGAACATTTCAAGGCCATCATACTTACAGTGTAACAATAGGATTACGCTGAGGAATAATTTTATTTATTACTTCCGAAGTAATATTTTTTGTTTCTTTTTTTTGAGGATTCTTTCATAATTCCCTAGCCCCTAGAATTGAAATTGGTATAACCTGACCCCCAAAAGGAATTATAACTTTTAATCCAATCGAAATTCCATTATTAAATACTTTAATTTTACTTACATCAGGTCTAACTGTAACTTGAGCCCATCATGGATTAATAGAAAATAGTTATACCCAAGGATTCCAAGGTTTATTATTAACCGTAATTTTAGGCTTATATTTTTCTATTCTTCAAGGTTACGAATATATAGAAGCATCATTTACTATTTCAGATGGGATTTATGGCTCATCATTTTATATAGCTACTGGATTCCATGGGTTACATGTAATTATTGGTACAACCTTTTTACTTGTATGTTTAATTCGACATTATTTAAATCATTTTTCATCAATTCATCATTTTGGATTCGAGGCGGCAGCTTGATACTGACATTTTGTTGATGTAGTATGATTATTCCTTTATATTTCAATTTACTGATGAGGTAGATATTTATATAATATATACATTATATTTGACTTCCAATCAAAAAAACTAGATTCTAGTATAAATAATTAAACTAATATTTATTATATCAACAATTATCATAATAATTATTACTCTAGTAGTAATCTTATTAAATTTAATTTCAAAAAAAACATTTTCAGATCGAGAAAAAAGATCCCCCTTTGAATGCGGATTTGACCCCAAAAATTCTGCTCGTTTGCCTTTTTCTTCACAATTTTTTTTAATTGCCGTAATTTTTTTAATTTTTGACGTAGAAATTACCCTTTTATTTCCTTTAATTTTAATAATAAAAATTTCTAATATAATAAATTATTTTTTAATTTTAATTTTTTTTTTAATTATTTTATTAATTGGGTTATACCATGAATGAAACCAAGGTGCTTTAAATTGAATAATTTAAGGATAATAGTTAATTATAACATTTAATTTGCATTTAAAAAGTATTGAATCATCAATTTGTCTTAAATAAGAAGTAAAATTTACATTTAGTTTCGACCTAAAAATTTGATGATAATCATCCTTATTTAATTGAAACCAAAGTATGAGGTATATCACTGTTAATGATAAAATTGAAGTTAATTCCAATTAAAGAAATAAGGCATTCAAGAAAAGACTTCTAATTTTAATCTTAAGCAGTGAAATTCTGTTTTTATTTCTATTTATATAGTTTAAAAAAAACCTTGCATTTTCATTGCAAAAATGAACTATATTCTATAAATATTTAAAAATAATTTTATTTCCTTGATATCTTCAATATCATGCTCTAATATAAGCTATTTAAATACAGATTAATTAATAAAAATACTAATCACAATACTATTATTAAAAAGTAAATTTTTAAATGATTTTTAAATATAAATTGAAAAAGATTACCTAATTTAAATAAAGAAAATCTTAAATTTTGCCCGCCATAATATTCAATTCAACCTTGATCAAAATTTTTATAATATTCCCCTATAAAAATTGGATAATAATTAACCCCAAAAGTTGATATAATAGGCATATTCCATATAGAAGAAAAAAATAAACTAATTCTATAAAAATTTATTGACTTTAATTTATAATTTAAATTAAACTTAGAAATTTCTAATCCAATTAATCCCCCGATCATAATTATAAATAAAGTTATTAACTTAAAAATTGATGGTAAACAGATAAAATAAGGTGAAGGAAATATTAATCATATTAATATACTCCCACTAAAAATAACAAATAAAATTAACCCCCCTATTCCTTTTAATATTAAATAACCTGATTCTCTTAAATTATTTAAAGATAAAAAATTAAAATTTCCTATCAGTAAATAATACGTTAAACGAATTCTATAACATATTGTTAATCCAATAGAAATATAAAAAATTATATAAATAAAAACATTTAAATAAGCTATTGACATTACTTCTACAATTAAATCCTTAGAATAAAACCCAGATAAAAATGGTAATCCACATAAAGATAAATTTCTAATATTTAAAAATACACAAGTTAAAGGCATAAAATTGACTAAACCCCCTATATAGCGGATATCCTGACAATTCATAAAATTATGAATAATATTACCTGCACATATAAATAATAAAGCTTTAAATAAAGCATGTGTTAATAGATGATAAAAAGCTAATTTAAATTCCCCCAATGATAAAATTCTTATTATTAAACCTAACTGCCTAAGAGTCGATAAAGCAATAATTTTTTTTAAATCAAATTCAAAATTAGCGCCTAAGCCAGACATAAATATAGTTAAACTAGCAAATACTAACAAAATTAATTTTAATTCTACATTAAAACAAATACCAAATCGAATTAATAAATAAACCCCAGCTGTTACTAATGTTGAAGAATGAACTAAAGAAGAAACTGGAGTAGGGGCAGCTATTGCAGCTGGCAATCAAGAAGAAAATGGAATTTGAGCTCTTTTTGTTATAGCAGCTAAAACTACTAAAAAAGAAATTAAAGTTATATAAAAATCATTTTTCATAAATTCTAAATAAAAAACATAATTTCAACTACCATAATTTATTATTCATGCAATTGACATTAATAAAGCAACATCTCCAATTCGATTTGTTAAAGCTGTTAATATACCTGCGTTATAAGATTTAATATTTTGGTAATAAATCACTAAGCAATAAGATACTAACCCTAATCCATCCCAACCCAATAAAATTGAAATCAAATTAGGGCTAATAATTAATAATATTATTGATAAAACAAATATAACAACTAATATAATAAAACGATTAATGTATAAATCCCCATGTATATACTCCCTTCTATAAAAAATTACTATAGAAGAAATAAACAATACAAAACTTATAAATAATAATGACATTCAATCAAACAAAACTGTTATTATAAAAGATGAAGAATTTAAACTAATTAAATTAAATTCTATAATTATTCTATAGTCTAAAATTATAAAATAAACCCCTAAAATAAATAAAATTAAAGATAAAATTCCTAAAATACTAAAATAAATTAAACAAATTATTTCTATTATTTAAAATAAATCATTATATTTTTGATTCCACAAATCAATGTTTTAAAATTAAACTATTTAAATAAATTCATATAGAAATATATTCACCCTTTAAAACTAATAAATTTAAAGGATAAAGATGTAAAATTAATAATAAATATTCACGATTAACCCCTCTATAAAAAGAAAATACCCCAGAATATAATTTACCATGCTGGCTATAAGAATATAAAAATAAAGAATAAACAGCTCTAAAAAATGATATTAAAGATAAAAAAATTATTCTTATTCATCTAAATCTAACCAAACTATTAATTAATATAATTTCACCTATTAAATTTATTGATGGAGGAGCAGCTATATTGCAACATCTAAATAAAAATCATCATAAAGATATAGATGGCATTAAATTTATTAATCCCTTATTTAAATATAATCTTCGACTATGAATACGTTCATAAGAAATATTTGCCAAACAAAATAATCCTGATGAACATAAACCATGTGCTAATATTATTACTAAAGCTCCGCATATACCTCAAATATTTATTGTTATAATCCCGGATAAAACTAAACCTATATGAGCAACAGAAGAATAGGCAATTAATGATTTTATATCACTTTGACGAATACAAATTAAAGAAACAAAAAATCCCCCCACTAATCTAATAGTAATAAAAATAAAATTAATTTTTATACCGATTTCTATAAATATTATTATTACTCGTATCAATCCATACCCCCCTAATTTTAATATAATACCTGCTAAAATCATTGAACCAGCAATAGGGGCTTCAACATGAGCTTTAGGTAATCATAAATGAACAAAAAATATTGGCAATTTCACAAAAAATACAAAATTTATACATAAATATATAAAAATTCTATTTACTTTCTCGTCTAAAAAATAAAAATCTAACCTATAATTACTTTCATAAAAATTAAAAATTGAAATTATTATAGGTAATGAAACTAACAAGGTGTAAAACAATAAATAAACCCCAGCTTCAATACGCTCTGGTTGATACCCCCACCCAATAATCAAAATTAACGTTGGAATCAATCTAATCTCAAAAAATAAATAAAAAACAAATAAATTAAGAGATCTAAAAGTTAAAACTAAACTTATTAATAAAAAAATTAAAACAATTATAAAAATTTCATAATAATTATTATTTTTAATAATTTTTTCTCTGGCAAGAATTATTAAAGAACAAATTCATATACTTAATAAAATTAAAGAAAAAGATAATAAATCTCATCCAAATAAATACGAAATATTTATAATAATAAAATTAAAACTAAAATTCAATAAAAATATAAATCTTATAATAAAAAATAAAAATTGAATCATTCAAAAATTTCCTATAAAACATAAAGGAATCATAAAAATTATAAATAAAATAAATTTTATCATAAAGAAGTTAAAGTTAAAATATAATCATTTCCGCAAGTTCGAATTATAGAAATCAATAAAGATAAGCCTAAAGCCCCCTCACAAACTCTTATTGTTAAAAAAATTATACAAAAAAAATATTCATAATCTATAAAATTTAATAAATAAAATATATTTATATACAAAGATAAGACAATAAATTCTAATCTTAATAATATTAATAAAAAATGCTTTCGCTTAGAAGAAAACACAATTAAACCACATAAAAATATTAAAATTAATAAATAAATTAACATTAGTTGTTTTAATAATTTAATAAAAATATTGGTCTTGTAAATCAAAAATAAGATTTATCTTTTAAAACATCAGAGAAAAGGAAACCCTTATCTTTAATCTCCAAAATTAAAATTTTTATAAACTATTCTCTGTATAATAAATTTTATTTTATCTTCTATATGAATTATATCAATTTTATTTATTTTTATAAATCACCCTCTATCCTTTGGTCTAATTTTATTAATCCAAACATTTTTAATTTCAATTTTAAGAGGGGTGATAAGATTTAATTTTTGATTTTCCTATATTATTTTCTTAATTATAGTAGGAGGAATACTAGTATTATTTATATATATAACAAGAATTGCCTCTAATGAAAAATTTAAATTTTCATCAAAACTATTTATTTTATTTATAAGTTCAATCTTAATTTCATTTATTACATTTATATTAGATTATTATTTTATAAACTCAATAATTTTTAATGAAACAATTATTAACCAAAATTTTAAAATAAATTATTTATTCTCAATAAATAAATATATTAATAACCCTTCAAATATAATCTTTTACATAATAATCATCTACTTATTTATTACTTTAATTGCAGTAGTAAAAATTACTAATATTAATTACGGCCCACTACGACAAAAATTCTAATGAAAACAATAATTCGAAAAACCTCTCCCTTAATCAAAATTATAAATGGGTCAGTAATTGACCTCCCAACCCCCTCTAATATTACTACAATATGAAATTTTGGATCATTATTAGGTCTATGTTTAATTATTCAAATTTTAACCGGCTTATTTTTAGCAATACACTATTGTCCTAATATTGAATTAGCTTTTAATAGAGTGGCACATATTTGTCGAGATGTAAATTACGGTTGATTAATCCGAACTCTCCATGCTAACGGGGCATCTTTTTTTTTTATTTGCATTTATACTCATATTGGACGAGGTATTTATTATAGTTCATATTTTTTAACTTTAACTTGATTAATTGGAGTAACAATTTTTTTTATTGTAATAGCTACAGCTTTTTTAGGTTATGTTCTTCCATGAGGCCAAATATCTTTTTGAGGAGCAACTGTTATTACTAATATAATATCAGCTATTCCTTATTTAGGGACTATAATTGTACAGTGAGTTTGGGGGGGATTCGCAGTAGATAACGCCACTTTAACACGATTTTTTGCCCTTCATTTTCTTTTTCCTTTTATTGTTGCTGCTCTAACTATTATTCATTTATTATTTTTACACCAAACAGGATCTAACAATCCATTAGGAAATTATAGAAATATTGATAAAATTCCGTTTCATCCATATTTTTCCTTCAAGGACATTTTAGGATTTTTAATCATAATAATATTATTAACATTATTAACTCTAATAGATCCATACTTATTAGGAGACCCAGATAATTTTATTCCAGCTAATCCTTTAGTCACCCCTGTTCATATCCAACCAGAATGATACTTCCTATTTGCTTACGCTATTCTTCGATCTATTCCAAATAAATTAGGAGGGGTAATCGCACTAGTTATATCAATTGCCATTTTATACATTTTACCATTTACTAATAAAAAAAAAATTCAAAGAACACAATTTTACCCCATTAATAAAACTTTATTTTGATCTTTAATCACAATTATTTTACTATTAACTTGAATTGGAGCACGACCTGTAGAAGACCCTTATATTATAATTGGGCAATTATTAACTATTATTTATTTTCTATATTATATTATTAACCCCTTAATAAGAAAAATTTGAGATAACATTATTTTTAACTAGTTTATGAACTTGTATAAGTATATGTTTTGAAAGCATAAAAAAGTTGTTATAATCCACTATAAACTTGTACTAAATTTAATTAACTAAATTAATAAAATAAAAATCCATATTTTTAAACTAAAAAATAAAAATAAATAATTTAAAGATACAGGTAAATAACTCTTTCAAGCTAAATACATTAATTTATCATAACGAAACCGTGGTAAAGTCCCTCGAACCCAAATTCAGACAAATCTTATAAAAACTAACTTTAAAAAAAATAAATAAGATAAAACATTACCACCTAAAAATAATAAACTACATATTATTCTTATAAATAAAATTCTAGCATACTCAGCCAAAAAAATTATTGCAAAGCCGCCTCTTCTATATTCTACATTAAACCCAGATACCAACTCAGATTCTCCTTCAGCAAAATCGAAAGGAGTCCGATTAGTTTCTGCTAATCTAGAAATCAATCATATTAAACTTAATGGAAATAATAAAACAATAAATCATAAAAATTCTTGATATTTTATAAAATCTAATAAATTTAAAGAAAAATTTAAAAATAAAAAAGATAATAAAATTAAAGCTAACCTTACTTCATAAGAAATTGTCTGAGCTACAGAACGCAAACTCCCTAATATTGAATAATTAGAATTAGAAGATCACCCAGCTAACATAATGGTATAAACACTTAATCTAGAGACTCTTAAAAAAAATAAAACTGAAAAATTAAAACTAAAATTTAATGAATAAAAAGGCATACATATTCATAATAATAAAGCTAAAAATAAATTTATAATGGGAGAAAAATAATATAAATTAAAATTAGATATAAAAGGATAAACTTGTTCTTTAGAAAATAATTTAATTGCGTCACTAAAAGGCTGAATTAATCCATTAAATCCCACTTTATTTGGGCCCTTACGAATTTGAATATATCCTAAAACTTTTCGTTCTAATAAAGTTAAAAACGCAACACCAATTAAAACACAAACCACTAAAATTAATCTAGAAACTAATAATAAAATTAAATCTTTAAATATCAAGTATTATTTGTAAAATTTACATAAAAAGATTCTAAATCTATTGCACTAATCTGCCAAAATAATAATTTTTATCAAAATTTATATTTTAAATAAAATACTTGATCCTTTCGTACTAAAATATTTTTTAAATTAAAGATAGAAACCAACCTGGCTCACACCGGTTTAAACTCAGATCATGTAAAATTTTAAGGGTCGAACAGACCCAATATATTTAGCTTCTACACCAAAAATTTATTTTAATCCAACATCGAGGTCGCAAACTCTTTTTTCGATAAGAACTCTAAAAAAAATTACGCTGTTATCCCTAAGGTAATTTTATCTTATAATCATAAAAAATGGATCAATATATCATAAATCAATGTTAATAATAAAAAAAAGTTTATTAAATTTTTCAATCACCCCAATTAAATATTAAAATTAAATTAAATTATTAATTCTTAAAGAATAATTTAAAATTAATATAAAACTCTATAGGGTCTTCTCGTCTTTTAATCAAATTTAAGCTTTTTAACTTAAAAATAAAATTTTAATTTTTAAATAGAGACAGTTATTTTTTCATTCAACCTTTCATTCCAGCTTTCAATTAAAAAACTAATGATTATGCTACCTTTGCACGGTCAAAATACCGCGGCCCTTTAATAATTTATCAGTGGGCAGGTCAGACTTTAAATTATACTCAAAAAGCCATGTTTTTAATAAACAGGTGAAAAATAATTTGCCGAATTACTTTATTTAAACTTTGAAATTAAAATAATTATACATAAAATTATACTAATTTAATCATTATTTCTTAATTTTAAAAATTAAAATTAATATTTAAATATAAAATTTAAAATTCATAAAAATATTAATTTTAAATAATTAATTATAACATTTTATTAATGATAAAAAATTCTAATCCTACAAATTATTTTATTTTTATTTATTTTATAAAAATTTATTTTTAAGCTCATCCCTAAAAATATAACTAATTAAATATATTAAATTAAAAATTTAACTTAATATAATTTAATTAACAAATTAAATTTTTTTCTTTAAAAACTAGATATATTTAAAAACGAATAACGTTTCATTTCTAATAATTTATTTATAATATTTATTCTACAATAAAAAAAATAAATTATTAACTCTTTTAAATTCGAGATATTTATATTCATAAAAATTAATTAATCAGCCCTGATACACAAGGTACAAAAATTTATTTTTTCTTTTTAATATATAAATTTAATTCTTTCACAATACTAATCAACTATTATTAAATATATTTTTTCTAATCTTATAATAAAACAAAATTTTCTTATTTTAAAGTTAAATATTCTAATTATTTAAATAATTTAATTTATTCAAATTAAATTGAGTCACACAACTAACTTTTTAATGTAAATAAAATGCTTTTTAACAAGCTCTAATTTGTCATTCTAGGCGCACTTTCCAGTAAGCCTACTTTGTTACGACTTATTTCATTTTAGAATGAAAGCGACGGGCGATATGTACATATTTTAGAGCTAAAATCATTTTAATAAACTAATTAAAATTACCCTCAAATCCACTTTTAATTAAATTTAAATATTAATATCCATTTAAATATATTTATTGTAACCCATCTCTTCTTATTTATAAACTGCATCTTGATCTGATTTCCTTTTTAAAATTAAAAATTTTGAATATTTAAATTCTTTAAAAATATTCAACCTACGACGATATACAAACTAATTAAAATAAGTAATATTAATCGTGGAATATCAATTATAGGACAGGTTCCTCTGAATAGACTAAAATACCGCCAAAATCTTTAATTTTCATGAACATAACAAATACTAATTTAATAATTACTATTTACATTTATAATAATAGGGTATCTAATCCTAGTCTAATAACTAAATTTCTTAACCTTATTAAATAAAATTAATTTTAACTAAATTTTAAAATTTCACCTAATAAAATCTAATTTAAAATCTATCAATATTTAAATTAATTATAATCAAATAAATTTAATTACATTATTTGTATAACCGCAACTGCTGGCACAAATTTTGTTAATGTTAAAAATTATTTCTAAATCTAAATTTCTTTAATATTTAAAATTAATTATTGCGACCTAATAAATTAATAAAATCTATTTAAAATTCTATAAATTTCACACAAAAATTTACATATAAAATAAAAAATTAAACTAAATTTTAAAGCTAGAATTAAACTTTATAAGATCTGTAAACCTCGTAAACATATAATTGGGTACCCCCTCGTGAAAAGTTCCTTATTGCCTATCTTTCCTAAGCATTAAACAATAATAACCCCTCTACCTACTGAAACTATTTATAATTTTTGTTAATGAGTCTAATTACCTTACAAGTTAAATAATTTTTTTTAAAAAATTTAATATTTATTTAAATAAATAAAATAAACAAATATTAATTAAAATTAACTTCTAACTAAACCACCAATAAATTAATTAACAATTAAACTAATTAATTTTTAAATAAAACTTAATTTTCCTAAAATTAAGTAAATAATAATAATTATTTTAAATAATTTAAGATACAAAAATAATTTCTTAATAAAACACACCTTCTTAAAAATATTTTTCTATAAATTTATAAAATAAATTTTTAACTTAATTTACCAAAATTAAAACAGATTAAAATATTATTTGAATAATTTGATAAAACACAAAACCCAATTTAATTCCCCCAAAATTAAACTAGCTTAAAATATTATTTGAATAATTTAATAAAACACAAAACCCAATTTAATTCCCCTCAAAATTAAACTAGCTTAAAATATTATTTGAATAATTTGATAAAACACAAAACCCAATTTAATTTCCCCCAAAATTAAACTAGCTTAAAATATTATTTGAATAATTTAATAAAACACAAAACCCAATTTAATTTTCCCCAAAATTAAACTAGCTTAAAATATTATTTGAATAATTTGATAAAACACAAAACCCAATTTAATTTCCCCCAAAATTAAAACAGATTAAAATATTATTTAAATAATTTGATAAAACACAAAACCCAATTTAATTATAAAAATTAAGTAAAATCTTAAAATTAATAAGCCTMAGTTTTTTTTTTTATTTTATTAGAATTAAAATTCATGTAAACATACAATAATTGAGCATAAAAGCAGACAATAAAAATTATCTTAATAAATCTTAAAGAATTAAATAAAATATTATTTTTATTTAAAAATCTTAATAAATAAATTTTGTTACTTTTTAATAATATGCATATTAAATTAATTAATAAAATTAATTAATAAAATTAACTAATTATTAATTAAAATCAAATTAATGACTTTATAAAAATTAACTAATAACTAAATAATAAATATTAATTACTTAATTTTAATCAAATTAAATAATTTAGTTTATAAAATAATAATCTTATATTCAATATTAATTCATTAATCAATTAATAATTTCATATTTGATATTAATTGATTAACAATTTAAATATTAAATATTAATTACTTAATTAAAATCAAACTAAATAATTTAGTCTATAAAATAATAATTTTATATTCAATATTAACTGATTAATCATTAAAATATGAGAAGGTTTTTTTTTTTTAATAAAATTTAATATATCATATAAAATTTTATTTTTTAATATAAATTTAAATTATTGTATTATATTAATAATAATTGATTTATTTTAATATAATAATATATATATATAGATTAATAATAGTTATATATATATATATATATTATAATATAATAACTTATTAATAATAAAACGGAGATATTTATATATATATAAATATTTAATATATATATAAATTCTATAAGATTTTCTATTAATATATTAAAATTTAATTAATATATAAGTTCTTTGCCTCTTTTTCCTAATAGGACTATATATCTTATCCAAAAATCCAAAATTTATTAAATCAATATAGATTAGAAAATATACCTTTCTTAATTATTCATAGATAATTATATTATATATATATATTTAATATATTTATATGATCAGATATATTTATATTTTTTATATATATATATTAAATATTTATATATATATAAATACCAATTGGTTATTAATTAATTAAATATTTATATAACAAAAAAAAATGACCCTCAATTTTTAATAAAAAAAGAAACTTTTTGACTTAATTACGACACAAATATAAAAAAAAAATTAAAAAAAAACCCGAAAATTTTGGTGTAAAATTTTGCAAAAATTTTTCCAAAAATTCAATTTTTTGAAATTTTAACTTCTTAAGATTATCTATAAAACTAAATTTTCATATTTTTTTTTTTTATTTAAATTTATATAAAAATCCCCTAATAATTAATATCCATTTTTTTAAAAAAAATAAATATTGATTATAAAGAAAATTTATTACAATATTAAATTAACTTAATCAAATTTTAATCAATTATTTATTAATATGACAATAAAATTTAATAAATTAATAAAGTTT